GCTAGTGTAGCTTAATTGAAAGTATGGCACTGAAGATGCTAAGATGAAAAATAAAAATTTCCACGGGCACAAAAGGTTTGGTCCTAGCCTTAGTATTAATTGTAATTAAAATTATACATGCAAGTTTCCGCACCCCTGTGAGAATGCCCTAATCAGTCTGTTAACTGATCAGGAGCTGGTATCAGGCACACGCACGTAGCCCAAGACACCTTGCTAAGCCACACCCCCAAGGGATTTCAGCAGTAATAAACATTGATTTTATAAGCGCAAGCTTGAATCAGTTAAGATTAACTGGGTTGGTAAATCTCGTGCCAGCCACCGCGGTTATACGAGTGACCCTTATTAATATTTTCCCGGCGTAAAGAGTGGTTTAAGAAAATCTTAAACAACTAAAGTTAAGACCTCATCAAGCTGTTATACGCTCTCATGAAAAGAATTATCGACAACGAAAGTGACTTTATAATAATAGAGACCTTGATGCCACGACAGTTGGGCCCCAAACTAGGATTAGATACCCTACTATGCCCAACCACAAACTTAGACAATAACCTACTACATTGTCCGCCAGAGTACTACAAGCGCTAGCTTAAAACCCAAAGGACTTGGCGGTGCTTCAGACCCCCCTAGAGGAGCCTGTTCTATAACCGATAATCCCCGTTAAACCTCACCACTCCTTGCCAATACCGCCTATATACCGCCGTCGTCAGCTCACCCTGTGAAGGATAAAAAGTAAGCAAAAAGAATTAACTCCCATACGTCAGGTCGAGGTGTAGCGAATGGAGTGGAAAGAAATGGGCTACATTTTCTATTAAGAAAACACGGATAGTAAACTGAAAATCTACTTCAAGGTGGATTTAGCAGTAAGGAAAAGTCAGAGTATTTTCCTGAAGCCGGCTCTGAAGCGCGCACACACCGCCCGTCACTCTCCTCAACAAAACCTTTATTTTATATAAAAAAATTATTCTATCAAGAGGAGGCAAGTCGTAACATGGTAAGTGTACTGGAAAGTGTACTTGGAATCAAAATGTAGCTAAATTAGTAAAGCACCTCCCTTACACCGAGGAGAACCCGTGCAATTCGGGCCATTTTGAACCTTAAAGCTAGCCTAACCGATCGTATAAACATAACCTTATCAATTATACCTACACCACTATCTTTAAATTAAAACATTTTATACCTTTTAGTATGGGTGACAGAACAATAAATATTAGCGCAATAGACTATGTACCGCAAGGGAAAGCTGAAAAAGAAATGAAATAAATATTAAAGTAACAAAAAGCAGAGACTCAACCTCGTACCTTTTGCATCATGATTTAGCTAGATCAACTAGGCAAAGAGATCTTAAGTCTATCTTCCCGAAACTAAACGAGCTACTCCGAAGCAGCACATTAGAGCCAACCCGTCTCTGTGGCAAAAGAGTGGGAAGACTTCCGAGTAGCGGTGACAGACCTATCGAGTTTAGTGATAGCTGGTTACCCAAGAAAAGAACTTAAATTCTGCATTAATTTTTTCACCACCAACTAAGAACATCTTCTTAAGGTTAAAAATAAGAATTAATAGTTATTTAGAAGAGGTACAGCCCTTCTAAATTAAGATACAACTTTTAAAGGTGGGTAATGATCATATTTTATTAAAGGTTTTTTCCTCAGTGGGCCTAAGAGCAGCCATCTGTAAAGTAAGCGTCACAGCTCCAGCTTTATTTAAACCTATAATTTAGATACTATCTCACAACCCCCTTACCTGTATTGGGTTATTTTATAAAATTATAAAAGAACTTATGCTAAAATGAGTAATAAGAGGCCAAACCTCTCCTGACACAAGTGTACATCAGAAAGAATTAAATCACTGATAATTAAACGAACCCAAACTGAGGACATAATACTAATTTACCATTAACTAGAAAACCTTATTTAATTATTCGTTAACCCTACACAGGAATGTCTCAAGGAAAGATTAAAAGGAAATAAAGGAACTCGGCAAACATAAACTCCGCCTGTTTACCAAAAACATCGCCTCTTGCTTAACTACTATAAGAGGTCCCGCCTGCCCTGTGACAATGTTTAACGGCCGCGGTATTTTGACCGTGCGAAGGTAGCGTAATCACTTGTCTTTTAAATGAAGACCTGTATGAAAGGCATCACGAGAGTTTAACTGTCTCTATTTTCTAATCAATGAAATTGATCTTCTCGTGCAGAAGCGAGAATATAAACATTAGACGAGAAGACCCTATGGAGCTTCAAACACTTAAATTAATTATGTAAAATCATAATCCCACGGGAAAAATCATTTATACAATATTCCTAATTTAACTGTTTTTGGTTGGGGTGACCAAGGGGGAAAACGAATCCCCCTTATCGACTGAGTACTTAGTACTTAAAAATTAGAACGACAGTTCTAATTAATAAAACATTTACCGAAAAATGACCCAGAATTTTTTCTGATCAATGAACCAAGTTACCCTAGGGATAACAGCGCAATCCTTTCCCAGAGTCCCTATCGCCGAAAGGGTTTACGACCTCGATGTTGGATCAGGACATCCTAATGGTGCAACCGCTATTAAGGGTTCGTTTGTTCAACGATTAATAGTCCTACGTGATCTGAGTTCAGACCGGAGAAATCCAGGTCAGTTTCTATCTATGAACTTATTTTTCCTAGTACGAAAGGACCGGAAAAATGGAGCCAATACCCTACGGCACGCTCCTTTTTCACCTACTGAAATAAACTAAATTAGGTAAGAAAAAATTACCTAAAACCCGAGATAAGGGTTGTTAAGGTGGCAGAGCCTGGTAAATGCGAAAGACCTAAGTCCTTTAATCCAGAGGTTCAAATCCTCTCCTTAACTATGCTACAACACATTTTACTCTACCTTATTAATCCACTTGCCTACATTATCCCAATTCTTTTAGCTACAGCCTTTTTAACCTTAGTTGAACGAAAAATTCTTGGTTACATACAATTCCGCAAGGGCCCTAATATTGTAGGACCTTATGGACTCCTACAACCCATTGCAGATGGCGTAAAACTCTTTATTAAAGAACCCGTCCGCCCCTCAACATCCTCCCCATTTCTATTTTTAGCCACCCCCACTCTCGCACTAACCCTGGCTCTTCTTATATGAATGCCCCTCCCCCTCCCCCATTCAATTATTAACCTTAACCTAGGGCTCCTATTCATCTTGGCAATCTCAAGCCTAACCGTATATACAATCTTAGGGTCAGGATGAGCATCCAATTCAAAATATGCCCTCATGGGGGCCCTACGAGCTGTAGCACAAACTATCTCCTACGAAGTTAGCCTGGGCCTTATTTTATTATCAATAATTATCTTCACAGGGGGATTTACACTTCATACATTTAACTTAACCCAAGAAACAATCTGATTATTAATCCCAGGATGACCATTAGCTATAATATGATACATCTCAACTTTAGCAGAAACTAACCGAGCACCATTCGATTTGACTGAAGGAGAATCAGAGTTGGTTTCAGGGTTTAATGTTGAATATGCAGGCGGCTCATTTGCTTTATTTTTCCTGGCCGAATATACTAACATCTTGATAATAAATACTCTTTCCGTAATCCTATTTATAGGCTCCTCCTATGACCCTACAATACCACAAATCTCCACATTTTATTTAATAATAAAAGCAACACTACTCACCTTAATTTTCCTATGAATCCGAGCATCTTACCCTCGATTTCGTTATGACCAACTCATGCACTTAGTATGAAAAAATTTTTTACCACTAACCCTAGCCCTTATCTTATGACATGCCGCTCTCCCAATCGCCACAGCAAGCCTTCCTCCACTAACCTAAGCGGAAGTGTGCCTGAACTAAAGGGCCACTTTGATAGAGTGGATAATGAAAGTTAAAGTCTCTCCACTTCCTACTAGAAAAACAGGACTTGAACCTATACTCAAGAGATCAAAACTCTTGGTGCTTCCGATTATACTATTTCCTAAGTAAAGTCAGCTAATTAAGCTTTTGGGCCCATACCCCAACCACGTTGGTTAGAATCCTTCCTCTACTAATGAACCCAGTAGTATTAACCATCATTATCTCAAGCCTTGGCCTAGGGACCATAATAACATTTATTGGGTCCCATTGACTTCTAGTGTGAATAGGTCTTGAAATTAACACCTTAGCCATCATCCCCCTAATAATTCATCAACACCACCCACGGGCAGTAGAAGCAACCACAAAATATTTCCTCACACAAGCAACCGCCTCTGCCTTACTTTTATTTGCTAGCATTACAAACGCCTGAAGCCTAGGTGAATGAAGTTTACTTGAAATACTTAACCCAACCTCCGCCACACTCGTAACCATTGCATTAGCATTAAAAATTGGTCTTGCACCAATACATTTCTGATTACCTGAAGTACTTCAAGGACTAGACCTTACCACGGGCCTAATCTTAGCTACATGACAAAAACTTGCTCCCTTCGCTATTCTTCTCCAACTTCACCCCATACTAAATTCAAATTTACTATTATTTTTAGGCGTTTCCTCAACTGTAATCGGGGGGTGAGGCGGACTCAACCAAACCCAACTACGAAAAATCCTAGCTTATTCATCAATTGCCCACCTCGGATGAATAATCACAATCCTACATTACTCCCCCAACCTTGCCCAACTTAACCTCGCCCTATATATTATTATAACCCTTACAACCTTCCTCCTATTTAAATTATTTAATTCCACTAAAATTAATTCCGTTGCCACCTCCACAATCAAATCACCCCTCTTATCTGTTATTGCTCTAATTACCCTACTCTCTCTCGGGGGTCTACCTCCACTTTCCGGGTTCATACCAAAATGATTGATTTTACAAGAACTTACAAAGCAAGACCTAGCCATCCCAGCCACCATCATAGCCCTTGCAGCCCTCCTCAGTTTATTCTTCTACCTCCGCCTATGTTACTCCACAACCCTAACCATATCCCCAAACTCCATTTATTTATCATCCTCTTGACGAACAAAATCCCTCCAACCAAACCTAATCTTAATGATGACTACCTCCCTCTCTATCCTACTCTTACCATTAACACCTACTATTTTTATATTAACCCTCTAAGAAATTTAGGCTAAATAGACCAAAAGCCTTCAAAGCTTTCAGCAGGAGTGAAAATCCCCTAATTTCTGTTAAGATTTGCAAGATTTTATCTCACATCTTCTGAATGCAACCCAGATGCTTTTATTAAGCTAAAATCTTCTAGATAAATAGGCCTTGATCCTACAAAATCTTAGTTAACAGCTAAGCGTTCTATCCAACGAACTTCTATCTACGGCTTCCTCCCGCCGTCAATACGGTAGGGCGGGAGGAAAGCCCCGGGAGGAATCAACCTCCGGTTTTGGATTTGCAATCCAACGTATACATCTACTACAGGACTTTGGCAAGAAGAGGAATTTAACCTCTGTTCACGGGATTACAATCCGCCACTTAGTTCTCAGTCATCTTACCTGTGGCAATTAACCGTTGATTCTTTTCTACAAATCACAAAGATATCGGCACCCTTTATTTAATCTTTGGTGCATGAGCAGGTATAGTAGGTACCGCCCTTAGCTTACTTATTCGAGCAGAATTAAGCCAACCTGGTTCTCTTCTAGGAGATGATCAAATCTATAATGTTATCGTAACTGCTCACGCTTTTGTAATAATCTTTTTTATGGTGATGCCTGTAATAATTGGTGGGTTCGGAAACTGATTAGTACCTTTAATGATTGGTGCACCAGACATAGCTTTTCCACGAATAAATAATATAAGCTTTTGATTATTGCCTCCCTCCCTCCTGTTACTTTTAGCCTCTGCTGGTGTAGAAGCGGGAGCCGGAACCGGCTGAACAGTCTACCCCCCTCTCGCAGGTAATATAGCTCATGCTGGAGCATCCGTAGACCTAGCCATCTTCTCACTCCATTTGGCTGGTATTTCCTCAATTTTAGCCTCTATTAATTTTATTACAACTATTATTAACATAAAACCACCTGCTATTTCTCAGTATCAAACACCACTCTTTGTCTGATCTATCCTTGTAACCACAGTTCTTCTTCTTCTTTCTCTTCCTGTTCTCGCAGCCGCAATTACGATACTATTAACTGACCGTAATTTAAACACAACATTTTTTGATCCTGCTGGAGGGGGGGACCCAATTCTTTATCAACATTTATTTTGATTCTTCGGTCATCCGGAAGTTTATATTTTAATTTTACCCGGTTTCGGAATAATTTCCCATGTAGTAGCCTATTATTCAGGTAAAAAAGAACCTTTTGGTTATATGGGTATAGTTTGAGCAATAATAGCAATTGGCCTGCTCGGCTTTATTGTATGAGCTCATCACATATTTACAGTAGGAATAGACGTTGACACCCGAGCCTATTTCACCTCAGCAACAATAATTATTGCTATCCCGACAGGTGTAAAAGTCTTCAGCTGACTAGCAACCCTTCACGGGGGCTCCATTAAATGAGAAACACCCCTCCTCTGGGCCCTAGGTTTTATTTTCTTGTTCACAGTAGGGGGCCTAACAGGAATTGTTTTAGCTAATTCTTCCCTAGACATCGTCCTTCATGACACTTACTACGTAGTAGCCCACTTCCACTATGTATTATCAATAGGAGCCGTATTTGCAATTATAGCTGGTTTTATTCACTGATTCCCGTTATTTTCAGGGTATACCCTCCACTCTACTTGGACAAAAACTCAATTCCTAGTGATATTTATTGGAGTTAACCTAACCTTCTTCCCCCAACATTTTTTAGGCTTAGCTGGTATGCCACGACGATATTCTGATTACCCGGACGCATATGCCCTTTGAAATACAGTTTCCTCAATTGGCTCATTAATTTCCTTAGTCGCTGTAATTATGTTCTTATTTATTATTTGAGAAGCATTTGCCGCCAAACGGGAAGTTCTATCCGTTGAACTACCTCACACAAATGTCGAGTGACTCCATGGTTGCCCTCCACCATACCACACCTATGAAGAACCAGCATTTGTTCAAGTCCAACGAACTTACTTTTAACAAGAAAGGAAGGAATTGAACCCCCATATGTTGATTTCAAGTCAACCACATCACCACTCTGTCACTTTCTTATAAGATTCTAGTAAAATACATTACATTGCCTTGTCAGGGCAAAATCGTGAGTTCAAATCTTGCGTATCTTAACTTTACAATGGCACACCCCTCACAATTAGGATTCCAAGATGCAGCCTCCCCAGTTATGGAAGAACTTCTCCATTTTCACGACCACACATTAATAATCGTATTTTTAATTAGCACTTTAGTTCTTTATATTATTATAGCAATAGTATCAACTAAACTTACAAACAAATATATTTTAGATTCCCAAGAAATTGAAATTGTATGAACCATCCTCCCTGCTGTAATTCTTATCATAATTGCCCTACCATCCTTACGAATCTTATATCTTATGGACGAAATCAATGACCCCCATCTTACTATTAAAGCTATAGGACATCAGTGATACTGAAGTTATGAGTACACAGACTATGAAGACCTGGGCTTTGACTCTTATATAATTCAAACACAAGATTTAACCCCTGGGCAATTCCGTTTATTAGAAACTGATCACCGAATGGTTGTACCCATAGAATCCCCCATTCGTGTTTTAGTGTCCGCAGAGGATGTCTTACACTCATGAACAGTCCCAGCCCTAGGAGTAAAAATAGACGCAGTCCCAGGACGACTAAATCAAACCGCCTTTATTATTTCCCGCCCAGGTGTTTACTATGGTCAATGTTCGGAAATTTGTGGCGCTAATCACAGCTTTATGCCTATCGTAGTAGAAGCAGTTCCACTAGAACACTTTGAATCCTGATCTTCATTAATATTAGAAGAAGCCTCACTAAGAAGCTATATTGGGTCTAGCATTAGCCTTTTAAGCTAAAAACTGGTGACTCCCTACCACCCTTAGTGATATGCCTCAATTAAATCCGCATCCTTGATTTGCTATTCTAATATTCTCATGAATTTTTTTCTTAGTAATCTTACCAAAAAAAGTAATAACGCATTTATTTAATAATAACCCCACAGCAAAAAGTGTCGAAAAACCTAAACCTGAACCCTGAAATTGACCATGAACCTAAGTTTTTTTGACCAATTCCTAAGCCCGTCACTCCTTGGAATCCCACTAATTGCCCTAGCAATTATAATTCCATGATTAATTTTCCCTACCCCAACAAACCGTTGATTAAATAATCGACTTATAACTATTCAATCTTGATTTATTAACCGATTTACATATCAACTAATACAACCTATAAACTTTGGAGGACATAAATGAGCCACCATTTTAACAGCCCTAATACTATTTTTAATCACTATTAATCTTCTTGGCTTACTTCCGTACACTTTTACACCTACAACCCAACTATCCCTTAATATAGCATTTGCTATTCCCCTTTGATTAACAACTGTTTTAATTGGAATACTTAACCAGCCTACTATTGCTCTCGGTCACCTCCTACCAGAAGGCACTCCAACACTACTAATTCCGATTTTAATTATTATCGAAACTATTAGCCTATTTATCCGACCTTTAGCATTGGGTGTCCGATTAACTGCCAATTTAACAGCCGGCCATCTTCTTATACAACTAATCGCCACCGCAGCTTTTGTCTTAATTACTATTATACCCACCGTAGCCTTATTAACATCCCTAATTTTATTCTTATTAACAATTTTAGAAGTTGCCGTAGCAATAATCCAAGCATACGTATTTGTTCTCTTACTAAGTCTCTATTTACAAGAAAACGTCTAATGGCTCACCAAGCACATGCATATCATATAGTTGACCCCAGCCCATGACCACTAACAGGAGCTGTTGCTGCTTTACTAATAACATCAGGCCTGGCCGTCTGATTCCATTTCCACTCTATATACCTTCTTTACTTAGGATTAACTTTACTATTATTAACTATAATTCAATGATGACGAGATATTATCCGAGAAGGGACATTTCAAGGACACCACACCCCACCTGTACAAAAAGGGCTTCGCTACGGAATAATTTTATTTATTACATCAGAAGTTTTCTTCTTCCTTGGCTTTTTCTGAGCCTTCTACCACTCAAGCCTTGCCCCTACACCAGAGTTAGGCGGATGTTGACCACCAACAGGAATTTACCCTTTAGACCCATTCGAAGTCCCACTCTTAAATACCGCAGTCCTATTAGCATCCGGAGTTACAGTAACTTGAGCCCATCATAGCTTAATAGAAGGCAACCGAAAAGAAGCAATTCAAGCCCTAACCTTAACTGTTCTACTAGGATTTTATTTTACAGCTCTTCAAGCCATAGAATATTACGAAGCCCCATTTACTATTGCCGACGGAGTTTATGGATCAACATTTTTTGTTGCCACAGGCTTCCATGGTCTCCATGTTATTATTGGTTCAACATTTTTAATAGTTTGTTTACTCCGACAAATCCAATATCATTTTACATCTGAACATCATTTTGGCTTTGAAGCTGCCGCATGATACTGACACTTTGTAGATGTAGTATGACTATTCCTTTATGTTTCCATCTATTGATGAGGCTCATAATTACTTTTCTAGTATAAATTAGTACAAGTGATTTCCAATTATTTAATCTTGGTTAAAATCCAAGGGAAAGTAATGAACCTTATCATATCATCTGTCGCAGCTACAGCCCTCATTTCCCTAATCCTTGCTTTTGTAGCATTTTGGCTCCCCTCATTAAACCCAGATAACGAAAAATTATCACCATATGAGTGTGGATTTGATCCATTAGGAAGCGCACGCCTTCCATTCTCATTACGCTTCTTCCTTGTGGCAATTTTATTCCTTTTATTTGACTTAGAAATTGCCCTCCTCCTCCCTCTTCCTTGAGGAAATCAGCTTCTAACGCCATTTATTTCATTATTATGGGCAACAAGTATTATTATCCTATTAACCTTGGGCCTTATTTATGAATGACTTCAAGGAGGCCTTGAATGAGCAGAATAATTTAGGTGTTTAGTCCAAAACAAGACCACTAATTTCGGCTTAGTAGATTATGGTGAAAGTCCATAAACACCTTATGTCCACCGTCCACTTTAGTTTTAGTTCAGCATTTATCCTAGGTTTAATAGGCCTCGCATTCAACCGATCACACCTTCTATCCGCCCTCCTCTGCTTAGAGGGAATAATATTATCTTTATTTATTGCTATTGCCCTCTGATCAATAACATTAAATTCCACCTCGTGCTCAATCACTCCAATAATTCTTTTAACTTTTTCTGCCTGTGAAGCAGGCGCAGGCCTTGCCCTTCTAGTGGCAGCTACACGAACCCATGGCTCCGACCACCTCCAAAACTTAAATTTATTACAATGTTAAAAATCTTAGTTCCAACAATTATGCTATTTCTCGTTACATGATCTTCACCAAAAAAATGATTATGATCTGTCACAACCACCCACAGTCTTTTAATTGCATTACTTAGTCTTCTCTGATTTAAATGAAATATAGATATGGGATGAGATTTTTCCAACCACTATCTAGCCGTTGATCCTCTCTCCGCCCCCCTACTTATTCTTACCTGTTGACTCCTCCCATTAATAATTCTAGCTAGTCAAAATCACATTTCTACAGAACCTATTATTCGCCAACGAATCTACATTACACTCCTGATTTCCCTTCAAACCTTTCTCATCATAGCATTTAGCGCAACTGAATTAATTATATTTTACATTATATTTGAAGCCACACTAATCCCAACTCTTATTATTATTACCCGCTGAGGTAATCAAACTGAGCGCTTAAACGCAGGAACCTACTTTTTATTCTATACCCTAATCGGGTCCCTGCCCTTACTTATTGCCCTCTTACTTATACAAAATGACTTGGGCTCACTATCTATAATTATTATCCAATATCCCCAACCACTTATCCTATCCTCGTGAGCTGATAAATTTTGATGAGTAGCTTGCCTTATTGCTTTCTTAGTAAAAATACCCCTCTATGGGGTCCACCTTTGACTCCCCAAAGCCCACGTTGAAGCCCCTATTGCAGGCTCAATAATTCTAGCAGCAGTCCTACTTAAATTAGGCGGCTACGGAATAATACGAATAATAGTTATACTTAACCCTCTAACTAAAGAAATAGCATACCCATTCCTAATCTTAGCCATCTGGGGTGTAATCATAACCAGCTCAATTTGCCTTCGACAAACCGACCTAAAATCCCTAATTGCTTATTCATCAGTAAGCCATATAGGCCTGGTCGCCGGAGCAATTATAATCCAAACACCATGAAGCTTTGCAGGAGCAATCACATTAATAATTGCACACGGATTAGTCTCATCAGCCCTATTCTGTCTAGCAAACACTAACTATGAACGCACCCATAGTCGAACCCTGCTCCTGGCCCGAGGTATTCAAGTTATACTTCCACTAATAGCAACCTGGTGGTTTCTTGCTAATTTAGCTAACCTTGCTCTTCCACCCACCCCTAATCTAATAGGAGAACTTCTCATTATTTCCTCACTATTCAACTGATCCAACTGAACTATTTTATTAACGGGGTTGGGTGTATTAATTACAGCTTCATACTCCCTGTATATATTCTTAATAACCCAACGAGGCCCTGCATCACAACATTTATTATCCTTAAACCCATCATATACACGAGAACATCTGCTCCTCAACCTCCATCTTATTCCTATACTATTATTAATCCTTAAGCCAGAACTTATTTGAGGTTGAACCTTTTGTCATTATAGTTTAACAAAAACATTAGATTGTGGTTCTAAAAACAAAAGTTAAAATCTTTTTAATAACCAAGAGAGGTCTGGAACACAAAGAACTGCTAATTCTTTCAATCATGGTTCAAATCCATGGCTCACTTGGCCCTTGAAAGATAATAGTTATCTATTGGTCTTAGGAACCAAAAACTCTTGGTGCAACTCCAAGCAAGAGCTATGAACATAATCATTTTTAACTCAGCCTTTCTTCTTATCTTCATTATCCTTTTATATCCCCTTATTTCATCACTGTCCCCTAAAGAACTAAACCCAAACTGATCATCTTCACATGTTAAAACCGCTGTAAAAACCTCCTTTCTTATTAGTCTCATCCCCTTATTCATCTACCTCGACCAGGGCTTAGAATCTATCACAACTAACTGAAACTGAATTAACATTGGACCCTTTGACATTAACATAAGCTTTAAATTTGACATATACTCAATCATCTTCACCCCAATCGCTCTATACGTAACTTGATCTATCCTTGAATTTGCCCTCTGATACATATACTCAGACCCAAACATGAACCGCTTCTTTAAATATCTTCTCCTTTTTTTAATCTCTATAATTATTTTAGTAACAGCCAACAACATATTTCAACTATTTATCGGTTGAGAGGGGGTTGGAATCATATCTTTCCTCCTAATTGGCTGATGATATAGCCGAGCAGACGCAAACACTGCCGCCCTACAAGCCGTGATTTATAACCGCGTAGGAGATATCGGACTCATTTTAAGTATGGCCTGATTAGCCATAAACCTAAATTCATGAGAAATTCAACAACTCTTTATTTTATCTAAAGACAAAGACTTAACTTTACCTCTTCTTGGCTTAGTCCTAGCTGCAGCAGGAAAATCTGCGCAGTTTGGGCTCCACCCATGGCTGCCTTCAGCTATGGAAGGACCCACGCCAGTCTCTGCCCTACTTCACTCCAGCACCATGGTTGTTGCTGGTATTTTTCTATTAATTCGTCTCCACCCGTTGATACAAGATAATCAACTGATTTTAACAACATGCCTATGCCTGGGGGCCCTAACGACACTATTTACTGCCGCATGTGCACTAACCCAAAATGATATTAAAAAAATTGTTGCCTTTTCAACATCAAGTCAACTTGGCCTAATAATAGTTACAATTGGGTTAAACCAACCCCAATTAGCATTTCTTCATATTTGCACACACGCCTTCTTTAAGGCTATACTTTTCCTATGTTCCGGCTCAATTATCCACAGTCTAAATGATGAACAAGACATTCGAAAAATGGGAGGACTACATAAACTTTTACCATTTACCTCATCATCATTAACCGTGGGCAGCCTTGCCCTCACAGGAATACCCTTTTTATCAGGGTTCTTCTCAAAAGATGCCATCATTGAATCTATAAACACTTCCCATTTAAACGCCTGAGCCCTAATTTTAACCCTCATCGCAACCTCCTTTACCGCCATCTACAGCCTGCGCCTTATCTTCTTTGCCTTAATAAATCATCCGCGATTTTCCCCCCTTTCCCCTGTTAATGAAAATAACACCCTAGTTATTAACCCAATCAAACGCCTTGCATACGGGAGTATTCTAGCTGGTTTAATTATCACCTCCAACCTCCAACCAATAAAAACTCAAATTATAACTATAGCCCCACTATTAAAATTATCTGCCCTCCTAGTAACAATTATCGGCCTACTTCTAGCATTAGAATTAGCCAACCTAACTAATACCCAACTTAAAACCACCCCCACCCTATTAACACATCACTTTTCCAACATACTAGGGTATTTTCCAATGATTATTCACCGATTAATACCAAAAACCAACTTAAAATGGGCTCAACATATCTCAACACATCTTATTGACCTAGCCTGAAGCGAAAAAATCGGACCAAAAAGCACTCTTATTCAACAAACACCATTAATTAAATTATCAACCCAACCCCAACAAGGAATAATCAAAACCTACCTAATACTACTTTTCCTGACGTTAACCCTGGCTGTCTTAATTATTGCAATCTAAATCACACGTAAAGTGCCATATGATAAACCCCGAGTTAATTCTAAAATAACAAATAATGTTAAAAGTAATACTCATCCACCTAACACCAACATAATTCCCCCATTAGCGTATAATAAAGCTACACCACCAAAATCCCCACGAATTATTTCTAAATTACTTATTTCCTCCGCCCCAACTCAGCCTAATCCCCCCCACTCCTTAAAAAAGTACTTACCCGCAAAAAAAACACCTAATAAATAAACACTAACATACAATAATACAGACCAATCACCCCATGTTTCTGGGTACGGCTCAGCAGCAAGCGCTGCTGTATAAGCAAACACAACCAATATCCCACCTAAATAAATCAAAAACAACACCAAAGATAAAAAAGACCCACCATGCCCAACTAATAAACCACACCCAACCCCAGCAGCTACTACTAAACCTAGCGCAGCAAAATAAGGAGAGGGATTTGATGCCACTGCTATTAATCCTAAAATAAGCCCTACTAATATAATAAACATAAAATAAACCATTATTCCCGCCTGGATTCTAACCAAGACCAATAACTTGAAAAACTATCGTTGTTTATTCAACTACAAGAATAATAATGACCACTAACATCCGAAAAACCCATCCACTTATCAAAATCGCCAACCACGCTTTAGTCGACCTCCCTTCACCATCTAACATTTCGATCTGATGAAATTTTGGGTCCTTATTAGGACTCTGCCTAATTATCCAAATTCTTACAGGATTATTCCTAGCCATACATTACACTGCAGACATCTCTACCGCCTTTTCCTCAGTAGTCCATATTTGTCGTGACGTCAATTATGGCTGACTAATCCGTAATATCCACGCTAACGGGGCCTCATTATTTTTTATTTGTGTTTACTTACATATTGCCCGAGGACTATACTATGGTTCCTATCTTTTTAAAGAAACATGAAACATTGGGGTCATTTTATTATTCTTACTAATAGCAACAGCCTTTGTAGGATATGTACTACCATGGGGACAAATATCTTTTTGAGGGGCCACAGTTATTACTAACCTCCTCTCCGCTTTCCCATATGTCGGAGATATGTTAGTTCAATGAATTTGAGGGGGATTCTCAATTGATAACGCCACCCTAACACGTTTCTTCGCATTCCACTTCCTCCTTCCATTTCTAATTGTAGGCCTAACCCTTATTCACCTCTTATTTCTCCACGAGACCGGCTCTAACAACCCAATAGGCCTTAACTCCGACATAGACAAAATCTCATTTCACCCCTACTTCTCATACAAAGACATCCTTGGGTTCTTTCTCATAATTATTATTCTAGCCTCATTAGCCTTATTCCTACCTAACCTCCTGGGCGACGCTGAAAACTTCATCCCCGCAAACCCCCTTGTCACCCCGCCCCATATTAAGCCTGAGTGATACTTCCTATTTGCCTATGCCATCCTACGCTCCATCCCTAACAAACTAGGGGGAGTCCTGGCCCTCCTACTTTCAATCTTCATCCTCATACTAGTCCCACTACTCCACACCTCAAAACAACGAAGTAACACCTTCCGACCAATAACCCAATTTCTTTTTTGGACACTTGTAGCTAACGCAATTATTCTAACATGAATCGGAGGACAACCAGTTGAACAACCATTTATTCTCGTTGGCCAAATTGCCTCCACCACCTATTTTTCACTGTTTCTTATTATTATTCCACTAACTGGTTGATGAGAAAACAAAATGCTCAACCTAAATTAATGTTTTGGTAGCTTAAATATAAAAGCGTCGGCCTTGTAAGTCGAAGACCGGAGATGAAATCTCTCCCCAAAACACATCAGGGGAAAGAGAGTTAAACTCCTGCCCTTGGCTCCCAAAGCCAAGATTCTGCCTAAACTGCCCCCTGAATGCTAAATCATGCCAAAACATGATTTTTCATGGAGTAAGTCAGTTGTACATATATATGATATAGCCCACATATCCTAATATACCACATACAACATATATGTATAATCACCATATAGAGACTAACCCCATCTATATTACATATACTATGTATAATACTCATTAATCTATAATCCTCACCCTCATTACATATATATGATTAACCCCCATTTTTCTGATAATCAATAAATTCATTACATAAAATATTTTTTACCCACATTAATCTATAATCAATGGATCATATCTCATAATATTTTTAATCCCTATTTTTATGATAATCAAATATTTATCTAGGGTCAGCAAGAAACCCGCAATGATCCCTTGTAAGGCATATAGTGTACGGTTTGTGGAACTGTAATCGATTAATCCCTAACAATTGATCAAATCCTGGCTATTGGCTACCTTAGAAGGCACACAGTTCTGTACGTATCAGCCTTATATACCGCTAGTTCCCTCAAATTCCATTCAACTCTTAATCGCATCAAGATTTCTTGTCCTCCCTACTTTTTTTTTTCGGAATGAAGCAATTACTTTGCCCAGAGGGCTGATATAGAACACAAAAACAAATCTGTACCAATCTAGACATTAGATAGTCGACGTGCAAAGATATGAACTCTTGAATTAAAATTACCAAGGTGACCTTACAGTCACGTCCAATGAAGAGTATGAATTATGAAAGACACTATTTTATTTCGTGATTAATGAAACACCAGCTTAGGAAATACATATCATTAACCCTCATTGATTTAATGACTTTTCTCGAAAAACCCCAAAAACGAGGGCCGAACACATATTTTTTTTTTTTTGCGTGTGGAAAATATTCGCTATACATTGTTGCACATGTGTTGCACAATGTGAC